GTTTGTATCCATTTTTATGGATAGTGTATCCATTTTTATTGATATTATTAGTGATATTAGTGAGGTAGCAGTTACAAAAGGGCGAATTAAACAGATTCCATTTTGTCTTACAAAATGGAAGAGGCAATATACTCTGATAAGGAAGATTCAGAGGAAGATAAGTAAGATTCAGAGGAAGATAAGTACGATTCAGAGGAAGTGTTGGCATAAGTTTGTTCTGTCCCATGGCCTGATTCCTCCAAAAAATAAGCCACCATTGAGATCGACACAGCTGAGATCGGAAAATCTTCGGGAGTTCCTCTCTGCAATCTTTTTCCTTCTTCTTGTGGCTGGAAGTCTCGTTGTGGTACATCTTTACGTTGTTTTCTCGATCGCTAGTGAGTTACAGACAGAGTTCAAAACGGTCAAATCTTTGATAATGGAATCATCTATGCTTGAGATTGAGGTGGGAAAACTTCTGGATAGGTATCCTCTATCTGAATCTAATTCTTTCGGGTTGTTCAGGTTAACTAATCTCTTTCTAGGTGCTCTGCAAAAGATGTTCTTGCGTAATGCTGATGGAATACGCTTTAATAAGAAGAAAAATTGGAAGAAAAAGCTCGTCGAGATCATCGATCTCATAAGTATGCCCTTCGATTCACTCGCTTTTTCGATAAATACGAGATATCTAAGTCATACAAGTAAAGAGATCTATTCAGTGCTAAGAAAAAGGAGCGGGTATTGGATTGATGAAACGATAGAAGACTGGGCCGCAAACAGTGATTGGGTTGAGGATGAAGAAAGAGAAGTCTTGATTCAGTTCTCCACCTTAACGCCAGAAAAAAGGATTGATCGAATTTTATGGAGTCTGACTCAGAGTGATCATTTCTCAAAGAATGACTTTGATTCTCCAATGATGGAACAACCGGGAGAAATTTACTTAGGAAACTTAATTGACCTTCATAACAAGGATCTACTAAATTATGAGTTCGATACATCCTCTTTAGCAGAAAGACGGCTATTCCTTGCTCATTATCAGACAATCACTTATGCACAAACCCCGTCTGGGGCTAATAGTGTTCATGTCCCATCTGATCTACAACCCTTTTCGCTCCGCTTAGCTGTAACCCCCTCTAGGGGTATTTTAGTGATAGGTTCTATAGGAATTGGACGATCCTATTTGGTCAAATACCTAACGAAAAACTCCTATCTTCCTTTCATTACGATATTTCTGGACAAGTTCCGGGATACAGTTTTTCGTTTTGCTGATGATGATGATGACAGTGATGCCAGTGATGATGAGATCGAGATTTTTATTGATGCTCGTGACCCTATTGAGGCTATTAATCAAGATATTCATGTTTTTGACGATATGGATATTGATTTTGATCCTAGTATCTATAGTTTTGAGGAGAGAGATGCTCATGACGATAAGATTAATATGGAGCTAGAACAGCTAACTAGGATGGATGCGCTAACTGAGGAGATGGACACGGTGTGGCGCGTAGCCCAATTTTATATCAGCCTTCAAATCGAATTAACAAAAGCAATCTCTCCTTGCATAATATGGATTCCAAACATTCATGAGCTGCATTTTAGGGATTCGGGTTCCTTCTCCCTCGAGCTATTAGTGAACCTTCTCTCCTGGGATTGTGAAAGATCTTCCACTGGAAATAGTCTTGTTATTGCTTCGACCCATTTTCCCCAATTCGTGGATCCCTCTCTAATAGCTCCGCATAGATTAGATACGTGCATTAAGGTACGAAGGCCTCTTATTCCACAACAACGAAAGCACTTTTTCACTCTTTCATATACTAGGGGATTTCGCTTGGAAAAAAAAGCGTTCCAGGCTAATGGATTCGCGGCCATAACCATGGGTTCCAATGCACACGATCTTATAGCACTTACCAATGAGGCCCTATCGATTAGTATTTCACATGGGAAATCAATTATAGACGAAAATACAATTAGATTCGCTCGTCATAGACAAACTTGGGATTTGCGAGCCCATGTAATACCGGTTCAGAATTCTCGGCTCCTTTTCTATCAGATAGGAAGGGCTGTCGCACAAAATTTACTTCTAAATAATTGCCCCATAGATCCGATATCTATCTATTTGCAGAAGACATTCTGTAACGAAGGGGATTTTTATTTGTACAGCTCGTACGTCGAACTTGGAATGAGCACGAAGAAATTAACGATACTTCTTTATCTTTTGAATTGTTCTGCCGGATCGGTCGCTCAAGATCTTTGGTCTCCACCCGAACCAGAGGAAAACAATAGGATCGCTTATGGTAGACTCGTTGAGAATGATTTTGATCTAGTTCATGGCCTATTAGAAATAGAAGGCATTCTAGAGGGATTCTCACGGACAGATCTAGAGGGATGCTCACGGACAGAAAAAGATTGCAGTCAGTTTGATAAGGATCGAGTGCCATTGCTTCTTCGGCCCGAACCAAGGAATCCCTCAGATATGATACAAAATGGATTTCAATCTATGATTGATCAGAAATTTATCTAT